ATCACATTATACACAATATATAATGCATTTTTATAGATGCAAAAAAAATAATATATATCGGCCCTCGTTTTAGGGGTTTTTCGAGACATCCGTGTATATTAAGGGGGAGGGGGGTTTTTACCAAAAAAAAAAGGCTTTGAATTTATTCTCTTTTTTTCTCAAAGCTGGGTAGAATATAATAATTAAAAATTTATGTCAAATAAAGTGAAGAATGTATCAGAATAATTAAATGTATCTTACACTAATATATTATGGAAATTTGATTTCGTTGAGGGTTAATAGATTGTTTTTCTTAAACCGTAGTTTCATTAATCAAAAAAATCGAAACGTGACTTATATGACGTCATATTCTCCATCCCTCTCAGATATGGTCTACTTGACAATTATATCTCGTGAATGAAAAGTAATGAGGAAATTAGCTTAATGTCGAGGATATTTCATATCTACCTAAATGTTTGAGATCAGCCCTCCTAGGGCTTAGTAATTTGCTTCATACCCAAAAAAAAATTCAGGGAGGAAAATAAATCTTGAGACAGTCAAGGATTGTGTGTCATTAAAGGGAGCTAGAGTAAATTCATGTTTGATGCAGTTAAGGGTTATATGTATATCGAGGTAGCCAAATGCCAGCATTTGATCAATAGTAGGGGAATATCTCTGTTATGTACCACAAACCATACACTATATGCGTTTAATAGGGAGATACGGGTTTCTATCCAGCCCTAATTAAATAATAATTAAGTAAATGAGGGTTAAATAAATATTTAATGTAATGAAAATTCTGATTTTATATTAATGAGGGTTAAAAATTTAATGAAATGAAATAGTCGACAGTAGATTAATGTGGATTAAGCATAGTATGTAATAGTATAGTGGATTATAGATTAATGGGGATTAAGCATAGTATATGTGATACTAGTAGGGGATAGTCTATTAAAGTGGATATATGAATGAGGGTATATATGTATATATTAAGGTATGTGGGCTATGTCATATATATGTTAGACTGACCAACAAAAACCAAAATTTTTCTTCTTGGTTTTTGTGTCCTTTAACAGCCTTCAGAGGGCAGTTTAGGCAGAATTTTGGCTTTGGGGGCCAAAGGCAGGAGTTTAACCCTCCTTCCTCTGATGTTTCGGAGGGGATTTACACCCCCGGTCTCCGACTTACAAGGTCGCGCTTTTGAGTTAAGCTACCAAAACAGTTTAAGCTGAGGAATTTGTTTTCACATCAGCTGATGACCGGAATCATGAGCAGAAATAGGGAGAAGTAGGTGATTGAGGCGATTTGTCCTACTATAATAAATGGTTGTTCTACTGGTTGTCCTCCAATTCATGTCAAAATAATGGCGTTGGCTACTAAAGATCAAAAAAAGATTTGTGTAAAAGGTCGGAAGATGTTACTTCGTAGTTTAGATGTGTGGAGAAGTGGTACTAGTAAAAGGATAAAGATAGAGAATAATAGGGCCAGGACACCTCCAAGTTTATTAGGGATGGAGCGTAAAATGGCGTAGGCGAATAGAAAGTATCATTCAGGTTTAATGTGTGGGGGGGTAACAAGGGGATTAGCTGGGATAAAGTTTTCAGCGTCTCCTAGTAAGTTAGGTGTAAATAATGTCAAGGACGCCAATAAGGTAATTATAATTAAGAAGCCTAATAAGTCCTTGTATGAGAAGTAGGGGTGAAAGGAGATTTTATCTGTGTTAGAATTAATACCTATGGGGTTGTTAGACCCGGTTTCATGGAGAAATAAAATGTGAATTATGGTTGCGGCTAAAATTAGGAAGGGCAGGAGAAAGTGGAAGGCGAAAAAACGTGTTAGGGTGGCATTGTCTACTGAAAAGCCCCCTCAGATTCATTGAACTAGTAAATTCCCAACATAGGGAAATGCGGACAAGAGGTTGGTAATAACTGTGGCACCTCAGAAGGATATTTGACCTCATGGTAGGACATAGCCTACAAAGGCTGTGGCTATAAGTAAAAATAGTAATACGACGCCAATATTTCATGCTTCTTTATTAAGGTAGGAGCCGTAATATAACCCTCGGGCGATGTGTAAGTAAACACAGATGAAGAAGAGCGAGGCCCCATTGGCATGAATATTGCGGATAAGTCAGCCGTAGTTAACGTCGCGACAAATATGGATAACTGAGGAGAAAGCTATGGAGATATCTGCGGTGTAGTGTATAGCTAGGAAGAGTCCTGTAATGATTTGTATAATTAGACATAATCCTAGGAGAGAGCCAAAATTTCATCAAAGTGAGATATTTGAGGGGGCGGGGAGATCAATTAAGGTGTGATTAATAATTTTAAGGAGCGGGTGGGTTTTTCGGATGTTTGTGGCCATAAATTCTTATAGTTGAGTGAACAACGATAGTTTTTCAAGTTATTGGTCTTGGTTAAAGTCCAGGTAGGAATAATGGTATATTTTGTGTCAATAATAATAATTGGTTTAATTTTAGGTTTAATAGGGGTAGCTTCAAATCCTTCTCCTTATTATGCTGCTTTAGGGCTGGTAACAGCTGCGGGGGTAGGATGTGGGTTATTAGTTAGTTATGGGGGTTCTTTTATGTCATTAGTTTTGTTTTTAATTTATTTAGGGGGGATGTTGGTGGTTTTTGCTTATACGGCAGCACTTGCTGCTGAACCTTATCCGGAGGCGTGGGGTAGTTGGTCCGTATTAATATATGTTGTTATTTATTTAACAGGTTTGGTTATTGCTGGAAAATTTTTAGTTGTTGAATGAGGTGTTTGTTGAGCAGGTGTTGAGGAATTAAGTGGGTTAGAGATAGTCCGTGGGGATTTTGGTGGGGTGGCTTTATTGTATTCTCATGGGGGGTGGATATTAATATTAAGTGGGTGGGTATTATTGGTGACTTTGTTTGTGGTATTGGAAGTAACTCGGGGTTTATCTTGGGGAACCCTGCGTGTTATTTAAATAAGGGTTATGATAATAATTAATACAAGTGTTAGGAAAAGTAGGGTGAGGTAGGTTTTAATAAAGCCTTGTTGTGGATGGGTGGATAATTTAATTAATGGGATTTGTTGAATTAAGGTACTTTTTGGTCCAATTTTTTCGTTTCATGTTTGGTCAATTAGGTGGGTTGAAATATATTGGGCTCAGTTTAAGTTAATTTTTGGTAGGAGGCGGTGGATGATTGGGGGGAAGTATCCGAGCATGTTTGAAAAATGGTGATAGGGAAGTGTGGGGAGAATTTTAAATTGTGAATGTGTTAGGTTAGTCAATTCTAAGGCTAGTAGAAGTCCTAAGATTGTCACTAAGAGTGCTGATAGTTTAAGTAGGGGGCTTATTGTTATGATTTGGGTTTTTGTTGGTGGCATGTTCAAGGTAATAATTAAACCAGCAACAATGCTTCCATAAGCAAGGCGTTTGATGGGGTTGATTACTATGGGGTTATTTTCATTGATGGGGGAAAGTGAGTTAAATCGGGGGAATTTTATTAATACGAAGAAAATAAGGCGAAGGCTGTAGATGGCTGTAAAGGATGTTGCTACAAGGGTTAAGATTAGGGCTCAGGCGTTTAGGTGGGAGGTGTTTATGGATTCAATGATGGTGTCTTTTGAGAAAAAACCGGATAGGAATGGTATGCCTGTTAGGGCTAGGCTTCCGACAATTAAGGAGGAGGAGGTGAATGGTAAAAGTTTATGGAGGCCCCCTATTTTACGAATATCTTGTTCATCATTTAGGCTATGAATAATAGATCCGGAGCATAAGAAAAGTATTGCTTTAAAAAAAGCGTGGGTACAAATGTGGAGGAAGGCTAATTGAGGTTGATTTAGGCCGATTGTGACTATTATTAGTCCAAGTTGACTAGATGTTGAGAAAGCAATAATTTTTTTAATGTCATTTTGTGTAAGGGCGCATGTTGCTGTGAAAAGGGTTGTAATTGCCCCCAAACATAAACATGTTGTAAGAATAAGTTGGTTGTCTTGAATGAGGGGGTGAAGGCGAATAAGGAGGAAAATTCCTGCTACAACTATTGTGCTAGAGTGAAGTAATGCAGAGACTGGGGTTGGACCTTCTATGGCAGAAGGAAGTCATGGGTGAAGGCCGAATTGTGCGGATTTACCTGCTGCGGCTAGGACGAGGCCCAGTAGGGGCAGTGTTAAGTCTTTATCTTTTGATAAGATAAAGAGTTGTTGGATTTCTCACGAGTTAAGGTTTGTGGCTAATCAGGCCATGCTAAGAATTAATCCGATGTCGCCAATTCGATTATAAATAACAGCTTGAAGAGCTGCGGTATTAGCATCTGTTCGGCTGTATCATCAGCCAATAAGAAGGAATGACATAATTCCAACTCCTTCCCATCCAACAAATAATTGAAATATGTTGTTGGCAGTTACTAAAATAATTATTGAAATTAAAAAGAGGAGAAGGTATTTAAAGAAGCGATTAATGTTGGGGTCGAGGTGTATATATCATAGGGCGAATTCAAGAATTGATCAGGTAACATAGAGGGCAATAGGGGTAAATATAATAGAGTATAAATCAAATTTGAAACTCATGTTAATATTGAAGGGGCCCATGTTTATTCAATTTCAGTTAGTTACAATCGATTCTAATCCTTGGTCGAGAAAGATAGATAATGGGATTAGGCTAATAAAAAAGGAGATTTTCACAGCGGTTTTGACATGTAGGGATAATCAGTTTGGGTTGGGTTTTTTAGGTGATAAAGAGATAACTAGAGGAGTTAATAAAATAATAAAAATTAGTAGGAATGATGAGTTGAAGATAGTATTCATAACTCTTGCTTGGAGTTGCACCAAGGATTTTTGGTTCCTAAGACCAATAGATTACTATTATCTTTCAAGGGTTGAGTGAGCCATAGATTTGAACTATGATGGAAAGAATTAGCAGTTCTTTGTGTCCCAGACCTCTCTCGGTAGATAAAAAGATTTTAACTTTTATTTTTAGAACCACAATCTAATGTTTTAGTTAAACTATAAGTACAAAATGTTCATCCTCAGATGAGTTCTGGCTTAAAAATGAGGAGGAGAAGGGGTAATATGTGTAGGGTGAGGAGTAAGTGTTCTCGTGTGTGAGATGGGTTGAGAGTTAGGAGGTGTTTAGATGTTAATCCCCGTTGGGTTATTAAAAACATGTAAAGTGAATAAGAGGCTGTGATTAATACCCCTGCCCCTGTAAGGAGCATTGTTCAGTTTGATCAGTTGAATAAGGATGTAATAATTAGGAGTTCTCCAATAAGGTTGGGGGTGGGGGGAAGAGCAAGGTTGGCTAGGTTAGCAAGGAATCATCAGGTTGCTATAAGTGGTAGAATAATTTGAATTCCTCGGGCTAGGAGTAAGGTTCGGCTGTGGATGCGCTCATAGTTAGTATTAGCTAGGCAGAATAGGGCTGATGAAATCAGTCCGTGGGCGATTATTAATGTTGTTGCTCCTGCAAAACTTCAGGGTGTTTGGATTAGGATTGCCCCTGCAACCAATCCTATATGACTCACGGATGAGTAAGCGATTAGAGATTTTAGGTCTGTCTGTCGTAAACAAATAGAGCTAGTTATAACAATACCCCAGATGGCTAGAATAATAAAGGGGTATGCTATTTCTTTGGAAGTGGGGTTAAGTATAACAATAATTCGTATTATGCCATAGCCACCTAATTTAAGTAAAACTGCGGCTAAAATCATTGAGCCGGCAATGGGGGCTTCAACATGGGCTTTTGGTAATCATAAATGGACCCCGTATAGGGGTATTTTAACGAGGAAGGCAATGAGGCAGGCGGCCCATCAAAATTTGTTGGCTCATGAGGGGGAGTTAGGGAAATGAGAGTGTTGGATAATAAATATAGATAGGGTGTTTAGGTCATTTTGTATAAATAATAGGGCGATGAGAAGTGGGAGGGACCCAATTAGGGTATAAAATAAGAAATAGGTGCCTGCATTAAGGCGTTCTGTTTGATTACCTCAGCGAGTAATAATAATAAGTGTTGGGATGAGTGTGGCCTCAAATATGATGTAAAATAAGATTATTTCTGTTGCAGAAAATGCTATGATGAGGAAAACTTGAAGGGAAACCAAGAGCGAAATATAAGTTCGCTGGCGAATTAGTGGTTCTGGGGCAATGTGGTTTTGGCTTGCTAAAATTATTAATGGAAGTAGTCAGCAAGTTAAAATTAGTAGGGGGGCTGAAAGGGGGTCAACAGCTAAGTATTGGTTGGAAAAATCTCAACCAACATCTATGTTTCATTTGAATCAAAATAGGCTTAGGAGGGCGATTAGGAGGCTATAAGCGGTGGTAGAGGCTCATAATCATTTTATGTTTATAAACCAGGTGGTCGGGAAAAGCATAATTGTTGGAATTAGAATTTTTAGCATTGAAGAAGGTTTAAATTTTGTAGTTTATCAGAGCCATGTGAGCGTGAAGTGGCTACTAGAATGGCTAATCCTGCGCTGGCTTCACAGGCCGAGAATGTGAGGAGAATCATAGGTAAAATTGAGCTTGATGTAGAGTTTTGTGTTAAGGATCAAGTTGCAATGGCGACAAAAAGGGTCAATATTATTCCTTCTAAGCATAAAAGTGCGGATAAAAGGTGAGAGCGGTTGAATGTGAGGCCTATTAGGCCTAGTATAAATGCTGAGCTAAAGCTAAAATATATGGGGGACATAAAGTGTTTATGGGGTTTCACCATAATTTACTAAGCCGAAATTAGTGGTCTTGTTTTGGACTAAACACTTATTCTGCTCATTCAAGTCCTCCTTGAAGTCATTCATAAATGAGGCCCAGGGTGAGAAGAATTAAAATGGTCGTTGTTCAGAGTAGTGTGGAGAATGGTGAGAGTAGTTGATTTCCTCAGGGAAGGGGAAGGAGGAGGGCAATTTCTAAGTCGAAAAGTAGGAAGAGGATGGCTACTAGGAAGAATCGTAGGGAAAATGGCAGGCGAGCGCTACCTAAGGGGTCAAAACCACATTCGTATGGGGATAATTTTTCATTATCTGGATTTAATGATGGAAGTCAAAATGCAATAAAAGCAAGGATTAGGGAAACCAGGGCCGTAGCCGCGACAGATGACATGATGAGGCTCATTACTTTTCCTTGGGTTTTAACCAAGATTAAGTAATTGGAAATCACTTGTACTAGTTTATACTAGAAAAGTAATTATGAGCCTCATCAATAAATAGACACATAAAGGAATAACCAAACTACATCGACGAAATGTCAGTATCATGCGGCAGCTTCAAAGCCGAAATGATGTTCAGATGTAAAATGGTATTGGACTTGTCGTAGAAGACAAACTGCTAAAAATGTTGAGCCAATAATAACATGGAGGCCGTGAAAGCCTGTGGCGACGTAAAATGTTGTTCCGTATACTCCGTCCGCGATGGTAAATGGTGCTTCATAGTATTCTACAGCTTGAAGAGCTGTGAAATATACACCTAAGATAATAGTTAGGGTAAGGGCCTGGATGGCTTCTTTTCGGTTGCCTTCTATTAGGCCATGATGTGCTCAAGTTACGGTCACTCCGGAGGCTAAAAGTACTGCGGTATTTAGAAGTGGTACTTCGAACGGGTCCAATGGGCTAATTCCAGTTGGTGGTCAACATCCTCCTAATTCTGGGGTGGGGGCTAAGCTTGAGTGGTAGAAGGCTCAGAAAAAGCCTAGGAAGAAGAATACTTCTGATACAATAAAAAGAATTATTCCGTAACGGAGGCCTTTTTGAACAGGGGGTGTGTGATGGCCTTGAAATGTGCCTTCTCGAATAATGTCTCGTCATCATTGGATTATGGTTAGGAGGAGGAGGGTAAGTCCTAAGTAAAGGAGAAGTAATGAGTGGAAGTGGAATCAGATGGCTAGGCCTGATGTTATGAGGAGAGCAGCTGTAGCTCCTGTTAATGGTCATGGACTTGGGTCAACTATGTGGTATGCATGTGCTTGGTGAGCCATTATACGTTTTCTTGTAAATATAGACTTAGGAGGAGAACAAATACATATGCTTGAATTATTGCTACAGCTACTTCCAGAATAGTTAATAGGAATAGAACCAGGGAGGTTAATAAGGCCACAGTTGGTATAATAGTTAAGAGAACAAAGGCTGCCGTTGCGATTAATTGTATGAGGAGATGTCCAGCTGTTAAGTTGGCTGTTAATCGAACACCTAGGGCCAGTGGTCGAATAAATAAACTAATGGTTTCGATAATAATTAATACTGGTACTAGAGGGGTTGGAGTGCCTTCAGGCAATAAGTGTCCTAGGGCAATGGTTGGTTGATTAAGTATGCCGATTAATACGGTTATAAGTCATAATGGTAAGGCGAAGGCCATATTAAGGGAAAGTTGGGTTGTAGGGGTAAAGGTATATGGGAGAAGGCCTAGAAGATTAATGGTAATTAGAAATAATATTAGGGCTGTAAATAAGATGGCTCATTTATGTCCTCCTAAGTTTATAGGTTGTATTAGTTGATAAATAAATCGGTTAATAAATCATGCTTGAAGAGTTAATAATCGATTATTTAATCAACGGGAAGTTGGAGTGGGGAATATTAATCATGGAATTGAAAGGGCTAGGGCGATTAATGGGATTCCTAGTAAAGAGGGGCTTAGAAATTGATCAAAAAAGCTTATAATCATGGTCAGTTTCAAGGGCCTGGTTTAGGTTTTTCTGTGCTTTTTAGGGTTGGTTCATTATTAAATAGGTGATTTATTACTTTGTTTGGTAAAATAATTATGAAAATAATTCATGAAAATAGAAGGATAATAAATCAAGGGCTGGGATTTAATTGAGGCATATCACTAAGGGTGGTAGGGAGTCACCAATCTTTAGCTTAAAAGGCTAATGCTAGGCCCAGTTTAGCTTCTTAGTGAGGCTTCTTCTAATATTAATGAAGATCAGGTTTCAAAGTGCTCAAGTGGGACTGCTTCTACAACAATTGGTATAAAACTATGATTAGCACCACAGATTTCTGAACATTGGCCATAGTAAACACCAGGGCGAGAAATAATGAAGGCGGTTTGATTAAGTCGCCCAGGAACGGCATCTATTTTTACTCCGAGGGCTGGGATAGCTCATGCATGGAGGACGTCTTCTGCAGAGACTAGGACTCGAATGGGCGATTCTATGGGTACAACTATGCGGTGATCTGTTTCTAACAGGCGAAATTGACCGGGGGTTAAGTCTTGTGTTTGAATTATATAAGAGTCAAAGCCTAAGTCTTCGTAATCTGTATATTCATAGCTTCAATATCATTGATGGCCCATGGCTTTAATGGTTAAATGGGGGTCATTAATTTCATCTATAAGGTATAGAATTCGTAATGATGGTAGGGCAATTATGATAAGAATAATAGCAGGGAGAATAGTCCAGACAATTTCGATTTCTTGAGAATCAAGAATATATTTATTTGTGAGCTTGGTCGAGACTATTGCTGTAATGATATAGAGGACTAAGGTGCTGATTAAAAATACGATTATTAATGTGTGGTCGTGAAAGTGAATAAGTTCTTCCATAACTGGGGAGGCTGCATCTTGAAATCCTAATTGTGAGGGGTGTGCCATTAAATAAGATACGCGAGGTTTAAACTCACAATTTTGCCCTGACAAGGTAATGTAATATATTTTACTAGAATCTTAATAAAGAAAGTGACAGAGTGGTTATGTGGTTGGCTTGAAACCAACATATGGGGGTTCAATTCCTTCCTTTCTTGTTAAAATGATCGTTGGACTTGTACAAATGCTGGTTCTTCGTAGGTGTGGTGGGGTGGTGGGCAGCCATGAAGTCATTCTACATTTGTGTTAGGAAGTTCGATGGATAATACTTCTCGTTTTGAAGCAAATGCTTCTCAAATAATAAATAATAATATAATCACTGCGACTAGAGAGATTAAGGAGCCAATTGATGAAACAGTGTTTCATAAAGCATATGCATCTGGGTAATCAGAGTATCGTCGTGGCATTCCTGCAAGACCTAGAAAGTGTTGTGGGAAAAAGGTTAAATTTACTCCGATAAATATAACTACAAATTGGATTTTTGTTCAGGTTGAATGAAGGGTAAAGCCGGACATTAAGGGGAATCAATGGATAAAACCTGCTATAATAGCAAAAACTGCTCCTATGGAAAGGACATAGTGGAAATGGGCTACTACGTAGTAAGTGTCATGAAGGACAATGTCTAAAGAAGAGTTAGCTAGGACAATTCCTGTTAAACCTCCAACAGTAAACAAGAAGATAAACCCAAGTGCTCATAGCAATGGTGTTTCTCATTTAATAGAGCCTCCATGGAGTGTTGCTAGTCAGCTAAATACTTTAACGCCTGTAGGAATGGCAATAATTATTGTAGCTGAAGTAAAGTAGGCTCGTGTGTCTACATCTATTCCTACTGTAAATATATGATGGGCTCAGACAATAAAACCAAGTAGTCCAATTGCTATTATTGCTCAAACCATTCCTATATAGCCGAATGGTTCTTTTTTACCTGAATAATAAGCTACTACGTGGGAGATTATTCCGAATCCGGGTAAAATTAAAATATAAACTTCTGGGTGACCGAAGAATCAAAATAAGTGTTGGTAAAGAATGGGGTCTCCCCCTCCCGCAGGGTCAAAGAATGTTGTATTAAGATTTCGGTCTGTTAATAATATTGTAATTCCGGCTGCAAGAACAGGAAGTGAAAGAAGAAGAAGGACGGTAGTTACGAGAATTGATCAAACAAATAAAGGGGTTTGGTATTGTGAAACGGCTGGGGGTTTTATGTTAATAATAGTCGTAATGAAATTAATTGAGGCTAAGATTGATGAAATCCCAGCTAAGTGAAGGGAGAAAATAGTTAGGTCAACAGATGCTCCGGCATGGGCTATATTGCCCGCTAAGGGTGGGTAGACTGTTCATCCAGTTCCTGCTCCAGCTTCTACCCCTGCTGAGGCTAATAGGAGAAGGAAGGAAGGTGGAAGGAGTCAAAAGCTTATGTTATTTATTCGTGGAAAAGCTATGTCTGGTGCCCCAATCATTAGGGGTACTAGTCAGTTACCAAACCCACCAATTATTACTGGTATGACCATAAAAAAAATTATTACGAAGGCGTGGGCAGTTACGATTACATTATAAATCTGATCGTCCCCTAAGAGTGAACCTGGCTGACCTAGTTCAGCTCGAATAAGGAGGCTTAAAGCTGTCCCGACTATGCCTGCTCATGCACCGAAAATTAAATACAGGGTGCCGATATCTTTGTGGTTAGTAGAAAAAAGTCAACGGTTAATTGCCACAGGTAAGATGGCTGAGAGTTAAGTGGCGGATTGTAGCTCCGTGTACAGAGGCTAAATTCCTCTTCTTATCACAGTTCTGCAGTATTTGCTTACGTTGGATTGCAAATCCAAAGCAGGAGGTTTATCCCTCCCGGAGCTTTCTCCCGCCTTGTTACTTGACGGCGGGAGAAAGATTAGATAAAAGTTCGCTGGATTGAACGCTTAGCTGTTAACTAAGATTTTATAGGATCAAGGCCTGTTTATCTAGAAGGTTTTAGCTTAATAAAAGCATCTGGGTTGCATTCAGAGGATGTGAGATAAAGTCTTGCAAATCTTAACAGAAATTAGGGGATTTTCACTCCTGTTTAAAGCTTTGAAGGCTTTTGGTTTGGTTAACCTAAATTTCTTATATTAAAAGTATAAGAATCAGGGGTGTTATCGGAAGGAGGAAGATAGAAATGGAGGCAGATATTAGTAGGATTAGGGTTGGCTGGTGAGATTTTATTCGTCATGTAGATAATATGTTAATAGGTCCCGGAGCCTTCGTTAATGTGGTGGCGTAGCATAGGCGGAGGTAGAAGAATAGGCTGAGGAGGGTTATTAGGGCTATAATTGTGGCTGGAATAATTAGGTTTTGTTTTGTTAATTCTTGTAGGATTAGTCATTTTGGTATGAAGCCTGATAGGGGGGGTAGGCCCCCTAATGATAGGAGGGTTATTAGGGCAATAACTGATAATAAAGGTGATTTTAATGAGGAGGAGGAAATAGTATTAATTTTTGTTGAATTGAATATTTTGAATAAAAGGAAGGTTGTAAGGGTTATGAATATGTAAAGGATTAAGTTTAGTAGGGTTAAGTTAGGTGAATAATGTAAGATTGTAATTATTCAGCCTAGATTAGCGATTGATGAGTAGGCTAGGATTTTTCGTAGTTGTGTTTGGTTTAGGCCTCCTCATCCGCCTACAATTGTTGATGTTACACCAAGTAACAGTAGGAGGTCGGGATTTAGGAGTGGGGAGAGTTGAAGAAGAATGGCAAATGGGGCTAATTTTTGTCAGGTTGATAAGATAAGTCCCGTGGTTAAGTCTAATCCTTGGAGAACTTCTGGTAGTCAGAAGTGAAGGGGTGCTAGGCCAATTTTTAGGGCTAGTGCGGCTGTTACTAGTGTGGCAGATGTTGGATTAAGTATTTCTATTAGACTTCATTCACCTGAAGTCCAAGCGTTTGTAGTGCTAGCAAACAATAATAAAGCTGAGGCAGTTGCTTGTGTAATAAAGTATTTTGTGGTGGCTTCTACTGCTCGGGGATGGTGTTGACGAATTATTAGGGGAATAATGGCTAGAGTGTTAATTTCTAGTCCTATTCAAACTAATAATCAATGAGAGCCAATAAATGTTAAGGTGGTTCCTAGGCCTAGGCTTGAAATGATAATGGTTAATACGGTTGGACTCATTAGTAAAGGAAGGGTTTTAACCAACATGGCTGGGGTATGGGCCCAAAAGCTTTAATTAGCTGACTTTACTTAGGAAATGGTATAATAGGAAGTACATAGAGTTTTGATCTCTAAGATACAGGTTCAAATCCTGTTTTTCTAGGAGGAAGAGGAAAGATTTTAACTTTCATAACCCACTCTATCAAAGTGGTCCTTTGTTCAGGCACACTTCCTATTTAAGTTAGGGGCGGCAAGCTTGTTATGGCGAGGGGTAGGGCTATATGTCATAGTATAATTGCTAAAGTTAGTGGTAAAAAGTTTTTTCATACTAAGTGTATAAGTTGATCATAGCGGAATCGGGGGTATGATGCTCGAATTCATAAGAAAAATACGGTGAGTATTGTGGCTTTAATTATTAGGGTTAATGATGAAATTTGTGGTATTAGGGGGTTGTAGGAGGTTCCTATAAATAAAATAACAGAGAGGGTATTTATTAGTAAAATATTTGTATATTCAGCAAGAAAGAATAGGGCAAAGGGGCCCCCTGCATATTCGATATTAAATCCGGAGACTAATTCTGATTCTCCTTCGGTCAAGTCAAAGGGTGCTCGGTTGGTCTCTGCAAGTGTTGAAATATATCATATGAAGGCTAATGGTCATCCTGGAATTAAAAGTCAGATTGTTTCTTGGGCTAAGTTAAAGGTGTGTAAGGTAAATCCTCCTGCGAAGATAATTATTGAGAGGAGAATTAAGCCCAGGCTTACTTCATATGAAATAGTTTGTGCTACGGCTCGTAGTGCTCCTATTAGGGCGTATTTTGAATTGGATGCTCATCCGGACCCTAAAATGGTGTAGACGGTTAGGCTTGAAATTGCTAGAATAAATAATAGGCCTAAGTTAAGGTTAATAATGGAGTGGGGAAGTGGAAGTGGTATTCATATTAATAGGGCCAGGGTTAGGGCTATTGTTGGGGTAGCTAAAAATAGGAATGGGGAGGATGCTGAGGGGCGAATTGGTTCTTTAATAAATAACTTTAAACCATCAGCAATGGGTTGAAGAAGACCGTAGGGCCCCACAATATTTGGACCCTTACGGAACTGTATGTAGCCTAAAATTTTTCGTTCAATTAGGGTGAGGAAGGCTGTGGCAAGGAGAATGGGGATAATGTAGGCGAGGGGGTTAATTAAATAGAGTAAGGTGGTCTGGAGCATAGTTGAGGAGAGGATTTGAACCTCTGGATTAAAGGACTTAGGTCTTTCGCATTTACCAGGCTCTGCCACCTCAACAACCCCTTTCTTGGGCAATAGATAATCTTTTCTTATCTATTTTAGTTTGGTTCAATAGATGAAAATGGGGCGTGCCAATGGTATTGGCCCCATTTCTCCGGTCCTTTCGTACTAGGAAAATAAATTCATAGATAGAAACTGACCTGGATTTCTCCGGTCTGAACTCAGATCACGTAGGATTATTAATCGTTGAACAAACGAACCCTTAATAGCGGTTGCACCATTAGGATATCCTGATCCAACATCGAGGTCGTAAACCCTTTTGGCGATAGGAACTCTGAAAAAGGATTGCGCTGTTATCCCTAGGGTAACTTGGTTCATTGATCAGGAAATCCTGGGTCATTTTTCGATAAAAATTTTATCGGCTAGAATTGTAATTCTAGCTTTTGAGTACTTGAGTACTTGGTCGATAAGGGGGTTTTATTTTTCCCCTTGGTCACCCCAACCAAAAATATTTAAATTAGAAGTATTATATTCTTTGTTTATGTCCTGGGATTATTAATATGTACATAATTAATTTAAGTATTTGAAGCTCCATAGGGTCTTCTCGTCTAATGTTATTATTCTCGCTTCTGCACGAGAAGATCAATTTCATTGATTAGAAAGTAGAGACAGTCAAACTCTCGTGGTGCCTTTCATACGGGTCTCTATTTAAAAGACAAGTGATTACGCTACCTTTGCACGGTCAAAATACCGCGGCCGTTGAATATTATCACAGGGCAGGCGGGACCTCTTATGGGAAACAAGAGGCGGTGTTTTTGGTAAACAGGCGGAGTTTATGTTTGCCGAGTTCCTTTATTTTCTTTTAATCTTTCCTTAAGACACTCCTGTGTAGGGTCAACGAATAATGAGATAAGATTTTCTAGTTTAGAAATAAAGTTATGATGGCCTCAGTTTGGGTTCGTTTAATTATCAGTGATTTAATTCTTTCTGATGTACACTTATGTCGGGAGAGGTTTGTCCTCTTATTACTCATTTTAATATAAGTTCTTTTATAATTTTATAAAATAACCCAATAGGGTTAAGGGGGTTTTGAATAAATATCTAAATTATGGGTTTTTAAGTAACTAGAGCTATGACGCTTACTTAATAGGTGGCTGCTTTTAGGCCCACTAAGGGAGAAACCTTAATAATTATGATCATTAACCACCTTAAAAAGTTGTATCTTGGTTTAGAAGAGCTGTTCCTCTTCTAAATAACTATTAATCTCTATGTTTAATTTTAATAAGAAAATTCTTATTTAATAGAAAGGGGATTAATGCAGAATTAAAGTTCTTTTCTTGGGTAACCAGCTATCACTAAACTCGGTAGGCTTGTCACCACTACTCGGAGGTCTTCCCACTCTTTTGCCACAGAGACGGGTTGGCTCTATTATGCTGCCTCGGAGTAGCTCGTTTAGTTTCGGGGGGGTAGACTTAAGGTCTCTTTGCCTAATTTTTCTAATTAAATCATGATGCAAAAGGTACGAGGGTTAATCTCTGCTTTTTGGTACTTTAATTATTTATTTCATTTCTTTTTCAGCATTCCCTTGCGGTACATAAGCTATTGCGCTGTGGTCCTTGTTCTGTCGCCCATACTTAAGGGTAAAGAATGTTTTAGTTTAAGATTGTGGTGTAAATGAGATTAATAAGGTTGGTTTATATAGTTGATTAGGCTAGCTTTAAGGTTCAAAATGACCCGGGTTGCACGGGTATTTCCTCAGTGTAAGGGAGGTGCTTTGCTAATTTAGCCACAATTTGGTTCCAAGTGCGCTTTCCAGTACACTTACCATGTTACGACTTGCCTCCTCTTGTTTGGGTAAAATTTTTATAAAAGGAAAAAGTATATTTATAGAGGAGAGTGACGGGCGGTGTGTGCGCGCCCCAGAGCCAATTTCAGAGAAGTTCTCTGACCTTCTCTTACTGTTAAATCCACCTTTGGGTAATTTTTCAGCTTACTGTCCGTATTTTTTGGTAAAAAAATGTAGCCCATTTCTTTCCACTTCATTCGCTACACCTCGACCTGACGTTTGGGAGTTTAATTCTTTTTGCTTACTTTTTAACCCTCACGGGGTGAGCTGACGACGGCGGTATATAGACGGTAATGGCAAGAAGTGGTGAGGTTTAACGGGGATTATCGGTTATAGAACAGGCTCCTCTAGGTGGGTGTGGGGCACCGCCAAGTCCTTTGGGTTTCAAGCTAGCGCTTGTAGTACTCTGGCGGACAATATAGTAGATTATTGTCTAAGTTTATGGTAGGGCATAGTAGGGTATCTAATCCTAGTTTGGGGCCCAACTGTCGTGACATCAAGATTTCTGAGGATTTAGAGTCACTTTCGTTGTTGATTATTCCACTCATGGGTGCGTATAACAGCTTAATGAGGTCATAACTGTAGTTATTGGAGATTTTCCTTAAATCACACTTTACGCCGGGTAATGTTAATGTGAGTTACTCGTATAACCGCGGTGGCTGGCACGAGATTTACCAACTCTGTCAACTTTAACTAATTCAAGCTTACGCTTATGTAATTAATGTTTATTACTGCTGAAATCCCTTGGGGGTGTGGCTAAGCAAGGCGTCTTGGGCTACGTGTAGTGTGCCTGATGCCCGCCCCTAATTATTTAATAGAATATTTAGGGCATCTCACGGGGATGCTGAAACTTGCATGTATAATTTTAGTTGCAATTAACACTAAGGTCAGGACCAAACCTAACGTGCTTGCGGAAAATTTTATTTTTCATCTTAGCATCTTCAGTGCCATACTTTAAATTAAGCTACGTTAGC